TTTAGGGGGTGGACGTGCTATTTGTTTACATCCATTAGTTCGTAAAGGATTCAATGCAGACTTTGATGGGGATCAAATGGCTGTTCATGTACCTTTATCTTTGGAAGCGCAAGCGGAGGCTCGTTTACTTATGTTTTCTCATATGAATCTCTTTTCTCCGGCTATTGGAGATCCCATTTCGGTACCAACCCAAGATATGCTTATTGGACTCTATGTATTAACGATCGGGAATCGTCGAGGTATTTGTGCAAATAGGTATAATCCATGGAATCGCATAAACTATCAAAATGAAACAGTTAATGATTATAAGTATAAATATACTACGAAAGAGAAAGAGCCCTATTTTTGTAGTTCCTATGATGTACTTATAGTTTATCAGCAGAAACGAATCAATTTAGATAGTCCTTTGTGGCTTCGGTGGCGACTAGATCAACGTGTCATTGCCTCAAGAGAAGTTCCTGTCGAAGTTCAATATGAATCTTTGGGTACCTATCATGAAATTTATGGGCACTATCTAATAGTAAGACGTATAAAAAAACAAACCCTTTGTATATACACCCGAACCACTGTTGGTCATATTTCTTTTTCTCGAGAAATAGAAGAAGCCATACAGGGGTTTTGTCAGGCCTACTCATACGGTACCTAAGCTAAGGAATTATGTAATACCGCGGGAATTTGGATTTCTTCGGTTCAACTGGAATCATAATTCCTTAATTTCTACATGAATCGAGATCTAGTAAAGGAGGTCTTCGAATCACTGACTCAAACCCATTGGCGAATCCTACTCAGCGGAATAGAGAAGTACTTATGGCAGAATGGGCTGATCTGTTCTTTTACAATAAAGCGATAGATGGGTCTGCCATGAAACGACTTATTAGCAGATTAATAGATCACTTCGGAATGGCATATACATCGCACACCCTGGATCAAGTAAAGACTCTGGGTTTCCAGCAAGCCACTGCTACATCCATTTCATTAGGAATTGATGATCTTTTAACAGTACCTTCTAAGGGGTGGTTAGTCCAAGATGCTGAACAACAAAGTTTCATTTTAGAAAAGCACCATCATTATGGGAATGTACACACAGTAGAAAAATTACGCCAATCCATTGAGATATGGTATGCTACAAGTGAATATTTGAGACAAGAAATGCATCCTAATTTTAGGATGACTGATCCTTCTAATTCAGTCCATATAATGTCCTTTTCGGGAGCTAGAGGAAATGCATCTCAGGTACACCAATTAGTAGGTATGAGAGGATTAATGTCGGATCCCCAAGGACAAATGATTGATTTACCGATTCAAAGCAATTTACGCGAAGGACTTTCTTTAACGGAATATATCATTTCCTGCTACGGAGCCCGCAAAGGAGTTGTGGATACTGCTGTACGAACATCAGATGCTGGATACCTCACGCGTAGACTTGTTGAAGTAGTTCAACACATTGTTGTACGTAGAACAGATTGTGGCACTACCCGAGGCATTTCCGTGAGTCCTAGAAATGGGATGACGGAAAGAATTTGGGTCCAAACACTAATTGGTCGTGTATTAGCATACAATATATATATGGGCCCACGTTGCATTGCCGCTCAAAATAAAGATATTGGGGTTGGACTTGTCACTCGATTCATAACCTTTCGAACACAACCAATATATATTCGAACCCCCTTTCTTTGCAGGAGTATATCTTGGATCTGTCGATTATGTTATGGTCAGAGTCCCACTCATGGCGACCTGGTCGAATTAGGAGAAGCAGTAGGTATTATTGCGGGTCAATCAATCGGCGAACCGGGGACTCAACTAACATTAAGAACTTTTCATACCGGTGGGGTATTCACAGGTGGTACTGCAGAACATGTACGAGCTCCTTTTAAGGGAAAAATAAAATTCAATGAGGATTTGGTTCATCCCACACGTACACGTCATGGGCATCCTGCTTTTCTATGTTATATAGACCTGTATGTAACTATTGAGAGTCACGATATTCTACATAATGTGAATATTCCACCCAAAAGCTTTCTTTTAGTTCAAAATGATCAATATGTAGAATCAGAACAAGTGATTGCTGAGATTCGCGCTGGAACATCCACTTTCAATTTTAATAAAGTTAAAGAGAAAGTTCGAAAACATATTTATTCTGACTCAGAGGGAGAAATGCACTGGAGTACCGGTGTGTACCATGCACCTGAATATAAATATGGTAATGTTCATCTCTTACCCAAAACAAGTCATTTATGGATATTATCAGGAGCTCTGTGCAGATCCAGTATAGTGCCTTTTTCACTCCACAAGGATCAAGATCAAATGAATGTTCATTCTGTTGAACGGAAATCTATTTCTGACCTCTCCGTGACTAATGATCAAGTGAGACACAAATTGTTTAGTTCGAATCCTTACGGTAAAAAGGGGGGGGTTCTTGATTATTCAGGACCTGATCGAATCATATCCAACGGTCATTGGAATTTCATATATCCTACCATTCTCCACGAGAATTCTGATT